TGATCTCGATAAAGCTACTCAGAATCAATTGGCAAGAGGTCAACGATTACGTGAGTTACTGAAACAATCTCAATCAGCCCCGCTCACAGTGGAAGAACAGATAATGACCATTTATACCGGAACAAATGGTTATCTGGATGGATTAGAAATTGGACAAGTAAGAAAATTTCTCGTTCAGTTACGCACTTACTTAAAAACGAATAAACCTCAGTTCCAAGAAATCATATCCTCTACCAAGACATTAACCGCTGAAGCAGAAAGCTTGTTGAAAGAAGGTATTCAAGAACAACTGGAACGTTTTATACTTCAGGAGAAAGTATAAAAAAGGAAATGGATCCTTCTTTTTTTTTTTGTAAATTTTATTTTTTAATTAAATTTTTAAGAAATTCTATAAAATATTAAGAAATTTTATAAATAGAAGTATATCTAAGTTAAGTATATATATAATATAAAGAAATATATAACTAATATCTGTTTAATATTAAATATTAAAGCATTCAGAATTTATTTATTATTCTATATTCTTTCTTATCTTTTTTTCTAAAAATAATAAAAATATATTTTATAATATATATATAAATGGAAAAAATAGATAAATATCAATATATTTATATCTATATTGATATTGCGTCCAATAGGATTTGAACCTATACCAAAGGTTTAGAAGACCTATGTCCTATCCATTAGACAATGGACGCTTTTCGCTTTTTTTGACTTTATAGTTGTTAAAAAAAAAGAAGGTGCGAAATCTTTTTAGCAATTGTGTATTGAATTCATTTCAATACACAATTGCTATTAGACTTTTCTAATACATAAAATTGTCGGGAAGGGGGCAATTTACAACTTAGAGCGGGTAGCGGGAATCGAACCCGCATCGTTAGCTTGGAAGGCTAAGGGTTTTAGTCGACGTCGATTGATCATTTTTATATTTTTAACGTCTCTAATTCAAAACCGAACATGAAACTTTGGTTTCATTCGGCTCCTTTATGATGTATGGAGAAATTACCAAATAAAATACGACGGGAACGGAATCAAAATCAAAATCAAAATTGACCCATAACATCTATGTTAGCTTTTTTCCGTCTGGGTGCTTTCACAGAAAATTTTGCTTTATAGATGATCCTTCTAGAAGATATAAAGGGAGAACCCGAACAATCTTTCTAGTTACTTCGTTCTTTATTTCTATTTAAGAGAATCCTTAGGAAAAGTATTTTGTTTCCACCGAGCTAAAACAATATAATATGTCGATGTCTTTAGTAAACTAAAGTTCTCGTTTAATAGCTATTTTGCTTCAATTTTTTCTATACCAAACAATTAATAGAACTGAAGATTTAGTTACGATTAGAAAGAAACTTTTCTAGCTTTATCCATGGATCCTCTTGTTATACTTATTGAATTGTAAATAGTCATCCAATTCAAAAATTATGTTTCGGAATTTCATAATCCAAATTTACAATTGATTAGAGTCTTTGGATACAAATTACGAGAATTTATAATCTTCCTTGAATTTTTCATTGAAAGGTAAAGGACTAAATCCTTTTAAGAAATAAAGTTTTTGATCGGAAGATGAATCAAACCGAGAGACCCTTTAACTATTAAAGGAACGAATCACACTTTTACCACTAAACTATACCCGCTACAATGCAATTATTGTATATAAATTGACCTTTTGTCGAACAAAGTAATCGGGGGTGTAATAAAAAAAAATGAAAAAAAAAATTATAAAATTATAGCGTCGATGCGTAGGCTTAATAAAATTAGTAAAGCGGATTCCATTTTTTTTTCAATTTCAGATCTTTTTTTTTCTAAAACTCCATTGGATGAGTCTTTTAACTTTAACAAAAAAAGGCCCGGCTGGGGACTGACCAGGCCAGGCTAAAAAAGATCTTTTACTTGTTGTTTGGACGAGACAAAAAAAAAAGAGGATTCTCTTTTTTTATTATTGTGGTTTTATTTATTTATCTTTCGAGTTCGAGCCTTTTCTTTATCTAATATTTATCTAAATTTTTTGTGTAAATATAATTACCGAGAAAGTTCTATAAAAAAAGGTTATATATATGTAATATATATATTATATATATATAAATAGATGATAAATATATTAAAAAAAAAAAAGAAATTATATATATAATATAAAGAATAATCTATACAAAAAAGAAAGCTTTTTAAGAATAAAGTGGAGAAGGTTTTTTTTCAAGCCTTTTTTTTTTATAATGGAACCTAATAAGTATCCCTTTTCAATTAGGAGAGATGGCTGAGTGGACTAAAGCGTTGGATTGCTAATCCATTGTACGAGTTAATCGTACCGAGGGTTCGAATCCCTCTCTTTCCCTTTATCCTTTTGATGATGTGTAATCGAAAAAAACAAATAAAATTCGAGCATTTCCACTAATTAAATAAAGCAATAAAAAACCTTGCTTTTTTATTCTTCACGTCCCGGATTACGTCCTGGATCATTAGATAGGAATCCAAATATGAAGAGAGAAACAAAGAATATAACTACAGTGTATACAAAAAGTTTGAGAGTAAGCATTACACAATCTCCAAGATCTTACTTTTTTTTTGAAAAAAAAAAAGAGAATAGATTCTCTATTTTTATACCAAATATCTAATTTTGATACCAAAAAATCAAGTGATTTATTTTTGTGAGCTCGAATCTAATTAGGTTCTTTCGTTTAGGGAAAAGAGGATAAAATTTAGGAAATAGAATGATCCAGATTTAGTATGACTACCAAAAAAATTCAATATTTGAATTGAGAGTTCGTTCATACGTCAAGATTTTTTTGATCTTTTGAATTGTTGGAAGAAAAAAACCGCGAATTTTTATAAGACAGTATTAAGAATTTCATCGAAAACTTACAGCTGCTTGCCAAACAAAGGCTAAGAGAAGAAAGAAAAGAGGTATTACGGGCATAACATCTACGATTGGATTCAAAAAGGCGTAGGCCTCAGGCAATTTGGCGACTAAAAAAGTGCTTGAAAAAAGGGCAGTATTAAAACAAATACAGATCAAATTAAATATATTAAGCATAACAAAAATTGGTGTTCTTGTGGATAATTTAATTTTGATTGAGTTATTAATATATTTTTTATATAAAGAAAAAATAAAGAAAGATAGTCTAAAAAGACTTTGTTGAACTTACTCAATCAAAAAACCTTTCATTCTCTTATGAGAATAAAAGAAATAATATTTTCATACAATATCTTAATTGAATTCTATGTAATGATCAATAAAGTCAGTTTGATTTGCTATCTACACGTGTCAAAACTCTAGCACCTGTGTAATCTATTTTTAATTTGGGCTTAAATTGAATTGACGAACAACCAATAGCAATATTACTCTTTTAGTAGTCTTGAATAAAAATATAAATGGGGCGTAGCCAAGCGGTAAGGCAACGGGTTTTGGTCCCGCTATTCGGAGGTTCGAATCCTTCCGTCCCAGAGTACAGTCATTACGGAATAAATTTTCTATTGCCTTTGTACACCATCTTTCTATTTCTGTTTAAAAATACAATATATTTTAAGAATAAAATATTGAAATGAAAATAAAAATAAACTTTTTTTTCATCATTTCAACCGAATAAAAAAAATATATATTTATATATATAAATATATATATAAATATATATTTATATTCAAATTTCGATTTTACATATATACAATCTGATATGGGATTCATTTGAATTCTGACTGAACCTTTTACGCGTAAATTAACTATTCCATTCATAGAGAAAGAAAAAGTATAGATTACGATATACTGACTGAACTATGACTATTCATGATTCCAGAATTGAATCAATTACACAAACTAGAGGAATGTTATGGTAAAACTTCGTTTAAAACGATGTGGTAGAAAGCAACGTGCGACTTGAATTGAAGGACATGATCTGCTGTGGATTTTTTGATCCGCCACTTTTTATATAGGAATATAGGTGCTCTTGGCTCGACATTTTGTGTTCTATATTTTTGGAAAAAAAAAGAGTACAGGATGGAGCTCGAGGAGAATAGAAAGTTTTTTTCCTTTCGCAGGAGTAAGGATCTAGGGTTAGTGCGAATCAATAAGTTGGAACAACTTCGTAAGTATTTTTATTTTTATATTGAAAAAAGACCTTTCAAGCAATTTTACAATGGAAAAATAAAATTTTCTTAAATTTGTAAAATTCTTTGAATCAAAAGTCTATCATGCGTGAATCAAGCGTTTGTATGATTTTTTGATAGAAAGAAAATAAATCATAAACAAAATAAGGGGCTTGTTGCTGCCCTTTTTAATAAAACGATTCAAGATCACCGAAGTCATGTCTAAACCCAAAGATTCAAAGTAAGGATAAAGAATCCTGAAACAAGGAAATCCAGTTTTAAATTGTTTGAACAACTAGATCAGAATGAAGAATCAAAATTGATTCTAAAAAACGAGCCAAACAAAAAAGGGTTAGAGACTACTCAATAAAAAGAGTACTTAAGGATTCTCTGTTGAGATATTTGAGAGTTATTTAACTTGAGTTACGAGAGTAAGAATGTTACGAATTCTTTTTATGGAAAAAACTATTTAAGGTTTCAATACTGGCTAATTGATTTAATGTTTTTATTAATCTATCTAATATTTGTATTTTATACAGAGATTTAATTTATACTCGTTCAATTTTTTCTCGAGCCGTACGAGGCCAAAGCTTCTTATACGTTTCTAGGGGGGGGGTATTATTCATATACATCTATCCCAATGAGCCGTTTATCGAATCGTTGCAATTGATGTTCGATCCCGAAGAGAAGGAAGAGATCTTCGGAAGGTGGGTTTTTATGATCCAATAACAAATCAAACTTATTTAAATCTTCCTGCTATTCTTGATTTCCTTAAAAAAGGCGCTCAACCAACAAGAACAGTTCACGATATTTCAAAGAAGGCAGGGATTTTTACAGAATTAAGTCTTAATAAAACTAAATTGAATTAATGAAACATAAAAAAGAGGATGTGAAAGACTCGTATATAGCTTGGTATCAAATTTGATCTACTCTTTTCTTTCCTCCTCTTTCGCTTCCATCATTTTTTTTTAGAATTTCGATTTATTATTAGTATTCCTACTAAGGTACGAATATTAAAAAAAAACCTGTTAACAATTACTATTTTTTATAATAATAAATAAATTTATGAAAATAATTTTGGATCTATATAAATTATAATTTTTGTATAAATACAAAATTTTATTGTATAAAAAAAATACTGTATATAAAATAATATATTTATTATGAATAAAACTAATATATATATTATTATATGAATAATTTATTCATTATTCATAAAAAATTAAAGGCCATAAAAAGGGGTCTAAAAAAGTATAAAAAGATTTGAGATTACCCTAACTGGCTTAGTTTTCCTTCATTGTATGAACTAACAAACCAAGGGGTTAAGCTTTGTTATTTTTTCTTTTCGCTATATTAAAAATTCACAATCATATTGACAACAGTGTGTCGACCAAATATAATTCTCTCATAGAGAAATAGATCTATTTATCCCGGACGCACACATGACTGGATTTTTCTTTTTTTTTTTTTTTCTTTATTCTGGTTGTATCTACATATTTGCAGTACTTTCTTTTTTTTTTTGGGGGGGTTGCTAACTCAACGGTAGAGTACTCGGCTTTTAAGTGCGACTAGCATCTTTTACACATTTGTATGAAGAAAAAATTTCGTACAGATCTACGGTAGAGTTTGTAAGACCACGACTGATCCTGAAAGGAATGAATGGAAAAAATAGCATGTCGTATCAAGGGAGAATTAAGATAACAATTTTTTTTTGCTTTCCTGATCGGTACAAGCTTATTTTGGTGTCGAAAAAAAAAAAAAAGAATTCCAATTTGGGTCGAGTGAATAAATATAAATGGATGGATAAAAAAACCAGGTTTCCTGATTCCAGGAAAAAAAAAGAAACGAGCTTCCATTCGTAATTTGAAAAATTACCCGATCTAATTAAATGTTAAAAATAGATTAGTGCCTAATACGGGTATGGGAAGGAATTTTTTTCTTGCGTGTTATTATCAATTTTTTCATGAGTCCTAATTATTTTTTTCCCTAGTCCGTTTGGGTTAGGTTGGAGATGGATGTGTAAAAGAAGCAGTATATTGATAAAAAATATATATATTTCCAAAATCAAAAGAGCGATTAGGTTAAAAAAATAAAGGATTTCTAATCATTTTGTTTTGTTATTCTATAATATAACTAACAGAAACCTATTAAAGATAGAGAATCCGGTTAGCAGTCTACCTGTTTATGAGGTATCTATTGCTTTCGTAGTCTAATACCTCATTTTGACCGTATCGCACTATGTGTCATTTCAGAACTCAATAAAATAAAGACTTTACTTTCAGTTCAAATCAAATTTCAATCCAAATGGAGAAATTTCAGGGATATTTAGAGTTCGATGGGGCTCGGCAACAGAGTTTTCTATATCCACTTTTTTTTCGGGAGTATATTTATGTACTTGCTTATGATCATGGTTTAAATAGATTAAATAGAAATCGCTCTATTTTCTTGGAAAATGCGGATTATGACAAAAAATATAGTTCACTAATTGTGAAACGCTTAATTTTGCGGATGTCTGAACAGAATCGTTTTATTATTCCCACTAAGGATTTGAACCAAAATCCCTTTTTGGGGCATACCAATCTTTTCTATTATCAAATGATATCTGTTTTATTTGCAGTGATTGTAGAAATTCCTTTTTCCCTAAGATTAGGATCCTTTTTCGAAGGAAAACAATTAAAAAAATCTTATAATTTACAATCAATTCATTCAATATTTCCCTTTTTAGAAGACAAATTCTCACATTTTAATTATGTGTTAGATGTACTAATACCTTACCCCATCCATTTAGAAATCTTGGTTCAAACCCTACGTTACCGGGTAAAAGACGCCTCTTCTTTGCATTTTTTTCGGTTCTGTTTATACGAGTCTTGCAATTGGAATAATTTTGATATAAAAAAAAAATCAATTTTGAATCCAAGATTTTTCTTGTTCTTATATAATTCTCATGTATGTGAATACGAATCCATCTTTTTTTTTCTACGCAAGCGGTCTTCTCATTTACGATCGACATCTTATGAAGTCCTTTTTGAGCGAATTTTATTCTATGGAAAAATACAACATTTTTTAAAAGTCTTTGTTAATAATTTTCCGGCGATCCTAGGGTTGCTCAAGGATCCTTTCATACATTATGTTAGATATCACGGAAAATGCATTCTGGCAATAAAGGATACACCGCTTCTGATGAATAAATGGAAATATTTTTTTGTTAATTTATGGCAATGTTATTTTTCCATATGGTTTCAACCGCAAAAGGTCAATATAAATCAATTATCTAAAGATAATTTAGAGTTTCTGGGTTATCTGTCAAGTTTGCGATTAAATCCTTTAGTGGTACGTAGTCAAATGCTAGAAAACTCATTTCTAATAGATAATGTTAGAATCAAATTGGATAGCAAAATTCCAATTTCTTCTATTATTGGATCA